TTTTGAAACTATCTCCTTATCTCCTACTAGCATAGTGGTAGAAAGAGTACCTTCTTGTGCCTCGACTTCAAAGGGTTTACCTTTAACCATGTTAATGGGCCCGCATTATTGGCTAATAGAGAATCAAAGGTTTACCAATGAATCACGAAATGCTATGGTTCTTACATATGATTTCTGAATTTATTCAGAAGTAATTCGTCGAGATCGTGCACCTTTCTTTCTTATTTTATTTTAATTTAATNAAAAAAAAAAAAAATGCAGCTGGTTGGATCCAGCCTATTCTTGAAATAAACAACTCGCACACACTCCCTTTCCAAAAAAGATCAATACACCAAGCACTACACTTAGATTTATTGGATTTGTTGCTAAAATATTGGTATTAAACCCTAAACTCCCGGCGGATGGCCAATGACCCAAGTAAACGAAAGAATCGGTTACATTTTTCATATGATCTCCTCTTGTAGATAGGACTAAGAAAATAGAACAGAGTTCTTTTTGTATCACCTGATCCCCTCTGTTTTGTTTGATTGATCTCTTTTTTTTTCTTAATTTCCTTATTTAAAATTTAAATAAAGAAATTGAATCGATTCTAATTTTTTTTTATTATTTATTATATTAATATTATATTATGGATTATAGAAGTTCTCAATAAGACACTTATTAGCCCTAGACCCCAGGCCTCATGTTTGCTCCATCCTAATCTAATAAAATAAAAGTCAAACTAATAAAAAAAAGGGGGGGGGTTCCCCTTCCATTAAAGGCGGGAAGGAAGAAAGCGAGTGGATTCGCTAATTCCTCATCCTCAAATTAGTCCTTCCCCGGGGTATTGTTTCAACGAACAAGTGATTAGACCAACAAGTGATTAGATGATAGGGGTGAAGTGTTGATCTAATTCTAAGAAGCAAGAGACAGGTACACAGCAAAAAGCAAAAAAATAAAATAAGAAAATTAGGACGTATTTTTAATATTTATGGGATTAAACAAAAGGATTCGCAAATAAAAGCGCTAATGCCACGACTAGCCCATAAATTGTTAAAGCTTCCATAAAAGCCAGACTAAGCAATAAAGTACCTCGTATTTTACCCTCTGCTTCTGGTTGTCTCGCGATACCTTCTACGGCTTGGCCCGCAGCAGTACCTTGGCCAACCCCAGGTCCAATAGAAGCAAGCCCTACGGCCAACCCAGCAGCAATAACAGAAGCGGCAGAAATCAGTGGATTCATGGTAAGCTCCTCACACCAAAATAAAGAAATGGTTAATGATACAATCAACCAATGAATTATTACTTATTATTTCATCATTAAGACCCATCCGCCCGAAGTAACTAAGAACTCAAAAGTGAATTGAGGTAATGATATCCCTGAATCAGCAGAACGACTTCAATATCTCCTTTATAATTTCTACCGTGTAGTCTTTGTAAATCCAAAAGGTTCTAGTTATTCCATTTCTTTGGTCTAAGCCACTCTTTTTATTCTTGGCACGTTCTGTTCTCCTCTATATGCTTGACTTCATCTGTTTATTGTTTATTCATTCAATCCCCAGTCACAGATAAAACGGAAGAACTCCTATTGAATTCAAATTCAGTAGTAGGAAAGATATATATATATATATATTATCTATAATATATTATTATATAATATATATATAAAATAAATAATAATATTAATATAATAAATATAATAAATAAAAAATAGAATATAATATATAATATTAATATATATTTCTATTATTTTATTTGTATGTATAGTCCATATATAGATAATTAATGAATATCTAATATCACATATACATGTGTTTCTTGCATAACGTAAACCATTCTTTATGCTGTTGAATCGGATTCTAGTCGAAGAATAGAATCATGCTTCGAAACATACACAGGAATTGGCTTATAGCCATTACACTACACATATATATCCATACCTAGCTCAGCACGACCCCCTAATCGACTTTTTTATGAATCTTATTTGTTTGTAAACTCTTCTCTTCCTTTTACTTATCATTCTCGCGACCCCTGCATGAATATAAATGGATGGGATCGTCAGCCCGAATCATTACGTATAAAGATTTGATTGCAATTAATGACAACTTTGATCAATCGTTGAATCAAATTGAATCAAATCGAATGGAATTATTCTTTCTATAGAACATACTCTTTTTGTTTTAGGCGCATGTCGGAGACAGATAAGATAAAAATTCTTAGTCAAATTATGAAAATAAAATATAGTAATTGACTGAACAAATATGATCATATCATAGAATATTGATTAGAGAGACATAACATAAATGGACCATAAAGTCAATCTTAGGAAAAAGATCTTTTAGATCTCTTTCCTTTTTTTTTACAATTCCCAACCCAAATATCGTACATCTTTTTTGTTCCTACTTTAGACCATACATGTCTCGTTTGGATATATTGTGTTCCCCCAGTAGATTATCTTGAGACACTCGAGAGTTGGGATAAGCTTTTTTTTTTTCGAAAGCTAGTCAATGATGACCCTCCATGGATTCACCTATATAAGCCGCGGCTAAGGTTGCAAAAATAAGAGCTTGAATCCCGCTTGTGAATAATCCAAGGAACATGACAGGTATAGGAACTACTGAAGGTACTAAAGAAACAAGAACAACAACTACTAATTCATCAGCCAATATATTCCCGAAAAGTCGAAAACTAAGTGATAAAGGTTTTGTGAAATCTTCTAGGATGTTAATTGGTAAAAGTATTGGAGTTGGTTGAATGTATTTACCGAAATAACCCAACCCTTTTTTGGTAAGACCTGCATAGAAATATGCTACTGATGTGGGTAAAGCTAAAGCAACAGTAGTATTTATATCATTCGTAGGTGCTGCTAACTCTCCATGAGGTAACTGTATGATTTTCCAAGGTAAAAGAGCACCCGACCAGTTAGAAACAAAAATAAATAGAAACATAGTTCCAATAAAAGGAACCCAGGGGCCATAATCTTCTCCAATCTGAGTTTTGCTCAGGTCTCGAATGAATTCAAGGACATATTCGAAAAAATTCTGACCGTCGGTTGGAACGGTTTGTGGATTCCGAACAGCTATAGCGGCTGAACCTAATAAGATAGCAATTACGACCCAAGAAGTAATAAGTACTTGGGCGTGGACTTGGAAACCCCCTATTTGCCAATATAAATGTTGGCCCACTTCCACACCAGATATATCGTATATATCCCTTAGTGTGCTTATGGAACATAGTATAAAATTCATATTACCCTCTGACAGAAATAGAACTAAAAAAGGAATTCTAATTATTTTGATTCAACCATCTCTTTCTCGACTCGCCCACTTTGACTTTAATCGCATATTTCAGGTGCCAAGGAATCACAGAATATCCCCATCCATTTTTATCTCTTTTTTGAGATTCAGGAATGGTAACCGATTCAATCAATCTATAGAGTTCAAAAAGTTATTGACTTATCTTAATCTTATTATTAATCAATGATTTCTTATATAGCTAGAACGACCCTCACAAATTGCGGATACTAATTTGTTAAGAATCAATCGGATTGAAGCTATAGCGTCATCATTGGCTGGAATCGAAATATCTGCGAGATCCGGGTCACAATTTGTATCGATTAAACAAATCGTCGGAATACCCAAAGTGAGACATTCTCGAAGAGCCGTATATTCTTCTTGCTGATCAACGATGATTACAATATCGGGTAACTCCGTCATATATTTGATCCCACCCAGATATGTTTGCAAGTGAGATAAGTGTCTCTTCAACATTGCTGCGTCTCTTTTCGGGAGACGTTTGAGTTTCCCCGCCTCCGCTCTCAAGTCCCTGAATTTATGAAGTCTCGTTTCTGTAGTAGACCAATTTGTTAACATACCCCCGAGCCATTTTTTATTAACATAATGACACCGAACCCTTATTGCAGCTGCTGCTACTGAATCCGCAGCTTTACTTTTGGTACCAACTATTAAAAAGTGCTTTCCCCTACTTGCTGCATCAAAAACTAAATCACAAGCTGCTGACAAAAAACGAGCCGTTCTAGTAAGATTTGTAATATGAATACCTTTACGCTTTGCGGAGATGTAAGGTGCCATTCTAGGATTCCATTTCCTAGTACCATGACCAAAATGCACTCCCGCTTCCATCATCTCTTCTAAATTGATGTTCCAGTATCTTCTTGTCATTTCCCCCCACACTTTCCCTTTTTTTTTGTTAAGAAACAAGGTACCTTGAAATAAAGAATTGTTCCGACGGAACCTTCTGCCAGGGATTGGCCGTTGATACACGGTCCAAGTCATTAATTACTTTCTATTCGTTATTATCTTTATTAACAAATCAAATGACTGGACCATACATACCATATCATACATACCATATATATATCTATATATAGTTAAAAGTTAAAAGAAAAGAATGAATATGCTCTTATTAGGAATCATTAAATCCTGTAAATGATTGTTCTGCTGTATCATGGAAAGTCTTTTGTATGCAAAAACCCAATAATTCTCTGTGGTGGAAAAAAATATCTCTTATTTTCCCCTCGAATAGATTCTTCTTTTTTATTTCCAAAGGAATGTTGTTGTGTTGCCTAGAACGATGCACTAATCCTTTAAATGCGGTACCAACAGGTATCATACCCCCCAGAACAACATTCTCTTTCAGGCCTTTCAACCAATCAATACGACCTCGTAGAGCGGCTTTTGCCAAAACTCGGGCGGTTTCTTGAAAACTCGCTTCAGATATGAAACTTTGAGTATTCAGAGATGCCTTCGTTATTCCCAATAAAATGGCTCGGTAACAGATTGCTTCTTCTAAAGCGCGCCCTGTGCGTTCCGCTCGCAACAATCCGATTAGTTCTCCGGGGGAAAAAACATTAGACATTCCATCTTCTGAAACTAACACTTTTGATGTTATTTGACGTACAATAATCTCTATATGCCTATTATGGATCTGCACCCCCTGGGATCGATAAACCTTTTGGATCTTATTAACCAAAGAAATACGACTTTGCGCTATGGTTAGCTCAGCTCCAATTAAAAATCCCCAAGGATTTCCAATAATTTTTGTTATATGTGCGTTCCAACCTTCAACCCTCTTCTCCAAGTTCATCGATATTGAATGAATTGAACGCACTTCTAACACCTGTTCCACTTTTGGAAGACCCTGCGTTATATCACCCGATCTCGATTTTTCATATATAAATGTAACTAATGTATCTCCTTCATAAAGAATTTCTCCATAATGGCCATGAACGGTTGCTCCCGGAGTGGCCAAATGAGGCTTAGCCGATCTTCTTACTAAGGAGTCAACATGAACAATTATAACTTGACCAGATTTTATGCGCGGTCCATATTTTGATATACATACATTTTCACAAATAAACTGCCCAAGGCTAATTGTTGTGGATGTCTTCTCACAATAATTGTGATGGAGAAAGCACCAATTTAAATCGAATGGATTTAAAATTATGTTACTACATGGATCGCGATTGTAAATTCCCCTATTTTCATCTATTAAATAATATTGAATAGCTCTGAAAGGCTGTTTTAAATTCTCAAGTCGCAAATATTTATTTAAGAAGATCTGATTATAAGTTATTAAGCAGTAAGATGAATAAAAATTCGCAATTTTAGATACAGTACCCAGGGGACCTAACAAATTGCTAATAGCAATCGTGGAATCTTCTTTAATTGATTTTTTTCTCACACTGAGAGATTTGGAACCATTGAATGGACCAATTCGAGAACAATTAGATGATGACAAAATTAGAAAAGATTGGCATTGCTTATTTTTATTCAGCAACATATGAATAGTCCCTTGATGTTGGGTAAGTGATTGAATCTTCGCCTTGGGGTAAAAAGGATTAATATTGGTGCGATCTGATCCATTATCGAGATTCAATCCCGAACCTCCCCTATCATTCCTTTTTTCGGTATACGAAATAGGGGACTTAACTAAGTCAATTCTTATGAAATTTCGAATCAGATCATTTTTCCTTACTTCAACAAGGGAAGCATGGACTTCTTCTATAGAACCATTTCGTCCTTGGTCCCAATTCAATACTAAACAAGTTCGAACTAATTGACTATTTGTGTGAGAGATTCCTCGAATGGGTTTGCCGTTTCCATAAAGGATATAATTGACAACTCGGAGTTGCACATTATCTCTTTCCTGCAACGGATCCTGGGGGAAAAGCGTTGCTAAATTTATGCCATCGGCTATTTCATATGTGACTACAGGCCGAACCGAAACAAAATACTTTTTCTTGATGGGTGTAATCCGTTGGACATAGATCCAATTTTTAAATTTTTTTGAGTCCTTAGAATTTTTTTCTCCCGTTTCTGGTGGTACCAAGATGCCGCTATGCCGAGAGATTTTATCTGTTTCTCCGGGAAAATGGATATCTCCAGAAAATATTTTCAGTTCAATCTTTTTCTTTTTCCTCTCCACTCGGACCAATCCACCTACTCGGCTTCTTGTATTTAAAGCTATTCGTGTACCTACTCCAATGATACTATTGTTCCGTACCATTATGGACGAAGATCCGGGTAAAATATGCACTTCTTCGGGAATGAAAAAAAAGCGATCTACTTTCATTTGGTATTTCGGCCTAAATTCTTTTGCTCCTCGATATTCAATCAAATCTTCTTTTTTTAGGATGAAATCCACCTCTATGGTACCATATTTAGTAATTCCTGAATTGCTTCTTCTGTATTGGGGATCGTCGAAATAAGCAAGAATACTCTTTTTACGTAAAATACCAGTTATGAGTATTTCAATCGAGATACCAGAACAGGACATTAGTTCTTTCTCTCGTTCTTGATCATATTGGAATGGGAGTATGAATCTATTTCTTCGCCTCTTCCCCAATAAATCAGAATTCTCGTAGAGAATGGCAGGGTATATGAAATTCCAATGACCATTGGATATGATTCGATCTGGTCTTGAATAATCAAAACCCCTATCTACTTTTTTACCGAAAGGATCCGAACTAAACAATTTGTGTCTCACTCGATCATTAGTCACTGAGAGGCCATAAATATATCTCTGTTCGACAGGAAGAGAATGAACATTCATTTGATCTTGATCCCTGTGGGGGGAAAAAGGCACTATATTAGATCTGCACGGATCCCCCGATAATAGCCATAAATGGCTTGTTTTTGGTAAGAGATGAACATTACCATATGTATATTCAGGCGCATGGTACACGTCGGTACTCCAGTGGATTTCTCCCTCTGAATCAGAATAAATATGTTTTCGAACTCTTTCTTTAAAATTCAAAGTGGATGTTCCAGCGCGAATCTCGGCGATCACTTGTTCTGATTCCACATATTGACCATTTTGAACTAAAAGAAAACTTTTTGGTGGAATATTCACACTATGAATAATGCCTTGACTCTCAATAGTTACATACAGGTCTATATAACATAGAAAAGCAGGATGCCCATGACGTGTACGTGTTGGATGAACCAAATCCTCATTGAATTTTATTTTTCCATTAAAAGGAGCTCGTACCTGTTCTGC